TCCATATAAAGGACACGACGAGCATAAATACCCTCTTTAACTTCTATTCTAACGGACTGAATATCTTTTATAAGGAATCGGAGGAATATGCGACGATTTTTTCCAGGAAATCCCCAACGAAAAATACACACTATCCCTTCCTTTCTATCGAATCGATCATAACCACTACCTACATTCCAGGAAATTGTGCACCACAAATAGGAACTAATAAAGAGACCCGCGATCCCGTAGAAAGACATCACGATCCCTTGTGGAAAAAAAATGATTTGCTGAGACGGAAAAAAAGATATCAAATTTCTACCAAGATAACTGGAAGTTCCAACCAATAAGAATCCTAATGAACCTAAAAAAAGGATAAGGGCCCAGCATAAATTACTTAGTTTTCGAGACCCCGTTATAAGTTCTATCCATATATCTTCTGATCGCCAACTCATACTTGATCTGATTGCATTTTATTGGAATTGAGAGAATACCCCAAATGAATTTGACTTTAGTTTCCGAAGTAACTCTCATCAACTAGCACTAGTTTGATGTGAACTAGCACTAGTTTGATGTGAACCTTTAGGAGTAATTCATCAAATTGGTTAGATCTAAAATAATAACATACCCTTCATATGAGCCCACTATACATATTGATATACCTATAGATCCACCGACTTTACATTTTAGCCATCCAGCGATCCTGATCTATTTGAAACTAGCTAGAATTCATTTACCCATAGATCCTTTTCTGCAGGCATAAGAACTTTTTCCTTTATGTTCGGCGGAAATTACACGTTAGACCATATTTTTCGAAATAGATATCTGTGTTATGCTACAAGTCTAAGTTTTGAAAAAAAAAACGGATGAGATCGGGTCCCATCAGATCTAAACAATCTTGTTTTTTTGAACATGAAGAGATAAAGAAGCCATTGCAATTGCCGGAAATACTAGGCCTACTAAAGGCACAAAAATAGAGGGGAAATTGAAAGTTGTCATAAAATGGGTACCTCGATTTACTATTTGTACCTGCTATTATTTATTTTTTATAAAAAATAAATATCTTATAATAATTATAATTAAGAATTGTAATTATTATTAATTAATTAAATTTCAAATTCTTAGTATAGAAATAAGTATCTATATATCTAAGTGAGTATATAGAATAAGTCCAAGGAATGTAGAACTAAATAAATGGACTTATTAATCTTTCTACATGAAAGATATGTATTATAATTCACTTTATTATTTTTCTTCATTTCTTTGTCTTTTGTTCTTGTCTTCGAATTTTTAATAAAGAAAGAGTTTCTTACAGATTATCGAAAGATTCGTTAGAATGCGACCCAACAGGAATTTTTAGTGCAAATGGGGTTTTCGGGAGATAGAGAAAGATAAAAAACTATATATCTATCTTTTCTCTATTTGATTATATACATAAGACATAAGACGAAATTCATTTTATTTGCCTAATTTCACGAAAGGAAGAATTCACTCTTTTATCTTGTTGATAGAGACTTCTTAATTAGTAATCGGGATTCTAGGTAAAAAAAAGAGTTATCCGCAACTTTTTATTCTTTCTACAATTAGATCTTAGGTCATCAAAGAAAACTCCATTCTTATTTACTTTGATTCTTATAAACTAACTACTTGTTTGCTACAAATAAACTAATTGAATTTTGTGTGCTCTACTTGATTGAATTTTAATTCAAAGGAAAGAAAGCGTGGAGCTTAAATAACTCACTCAGAACGCTTTTTAAAGGATTACGTGGTACAATTAGGTCAAATAAGCCCTTCTGGAATAAATATTCAGCCGCTTGTGAACCTTCAGGTACTGTTTTATTCAATGTTTGTTCAATTACTCTTTTACCCGCAAATGCAATATAGGAATTGGGTTCAGCAATAATGATATCTCCCAACATACCAAAACTAGCTGTTACCCCACCAGTAGTAGGAGATGTAAGGATTGATACATAAAATAACTTTTTATTTGATTGATAATCATATAAAGCAGACGATATTTTAGCCATTTGCATCAAGCTCAAACTTCCTTCTTGCATGCGTGCCCCCCCGGAAGCGCACACTACAATAAGAGGTAGAAATTGATCGGTAGCGTACTCAATCAAACGGGTGATTTTCTCCCCGACTACGGATCCCATACTACCCCCCATAAACTGAAAATCCATAACCCCAATTGCTACGGGAATACCATTTAGTTGACCTATGCCTGTTTGAACAGCCTCAGTTAATCCTGTCTTTCTTTGATAAGAATCAATACGATCTTTATAAGGCTCCTCCTCCGAATGAAATCCAATGGGATCCAGAGAGACCATGTCTTCATCCATAGGATGCCAAGTACCGGGATCGATCGAAAGTTCGATTCTATCTGAACTACTCATTTTCAAATGATATCCACATTGTTCACAAATATTTGTTTTTGATTTCAAAAATTTCTTATAATTTAATTCATAACAATTTTCGCATTGAATCCACAAATGCCTGTATTTTTGAGTTACATCGAGAT